TTCCACTTCTGTATCTCCCTCTATCTTGTTTTTTAGTATTATCTAAAATAACCGATCAATTAGGAATTTTCCATAACTTAGGTAAGTGCTTTACCAACATATGTAGTGTAGTAAAAAAAAAAATGGAATTTAACCCCTTCATGCTTACTATAACTAGTTATTTCGGTTTTCTACTGGCTGCTTTAACTATAACCCCAGCTCTATTTATTGGCTTGAACAAGATACGTCTTATTTGAAATGAATTGAATGAATAAGTCAGAAAATAAGAATCTTTCTTTTGGATTCCTGATATTATAGGACCTTTTTCCACGCGAATTACCAATTCTTTTTTTTTTGTCATTGAGATTCGTGGATAATTTAGACTATTATTTAGAGATAGATCGTACCTCTTTTTTTATACTCTCGAACAAATCGAAATGATTGAAGTTTTTCTATTTGGAATCGTCTTAGGCCTAATCCCTATTACTTTAGCGGGATTATTCGTGACTGCGTATTTACAATACAGGCGTGGGGATCAGTTGGATCTTTAATTGAGTACTATTTATTTTTTGATTGACCTCCTCCAGACTAGAGAGGAGGTCCAATTGGAGTTGTAATTCGACTTTTTTTTAATTATTTTACTCTGTTTCTACATAAGATAGATAGAATCACGCTCTGTAGGATTTGAACCTACGACATCGGGTTTTGGAGACCCGCGTTCTACCAAACTGAACTAAGAGCGCTTTCAAAAAGAAAATCCTTTTCTACTCCTAACGTGTCTCACGTACGTATAGTATCCACAAATTCAAGTTATATACACTTTAATTGATCTCCGCGCTACTGTCTATAAAGAAGAGACAAGTAATAGGTAGGGATGACAGGATTTGAACCTGTGACATTTTGTACCCAAAACAAACGCGCTACCAAGCTGCGCTACATCCCTCTTCCAAATTAAATTGTTGTACAATGGCATTGTACACAATTCCTTTCTTGTTTTCCACATCGTAATTTTCTTCTATTTCTCTATCTATATACAACTTTCTTGTCATTTCTTGTTTTTGGTCTCATATAATCAAGGAAGGGTATATATCGAAAATCCAGTTGAATTTCACCTATAAAAGAAAGATTATTATTCCTTAGTAATGTATAGTAAGAAGGGGTCATCTTTTTCTTTTTTAGGGATAGGAAAATCTCGTCTATATGGTTCATTCTATATATATAGAATATTGATTTTGTTTTTTTAGTTAGGAATTTCGCCTAAATAAAGAAATACAAACGATCTTCGATCTTGGGCAAGAGTATCTGATCATATATGTATTCTAATAAGGAAGGAGGATTTGCAATGCGGGATATAAAAACATATCTCTCTGTAGCACCCGTGCTAAGTACTCTATGGTTTGGGGCTTTAGCAGGTTTATTGATAGAAATTAATCGTTTATTCCCAGATGCTTTGTCATTCCCTTTTTTTTAATTCTATTTATTCCTATACGAGAGGTAGAATTCTTCATGACATGACGAAAATTCTCTTTCATTTTTTAGTATACGAATCAAAAAGAAAAAAAAGATGGATTGGGTTGAACCTCAGCGTTAGCAAAAGTTTGGTAAATATCATTTTGGAAGATAAATTTAATTAAAAGCGGTATCCAAGCTAAGTCAGGACTCACAAATTCAACCATAGAAAGAGCCGGGCTTGTTACTTAAATGAACGGATTGTATTCTTTAATTATTTCTCCATTTTTTATTCATTCTATTGGATTTTATTCTTCTTTTTCGGATCCAATATAGAAGAATAAAAGAACAGGTATGAGAATTAAGTTAAGTCGATCAAAAAAGGAAAGGAGGTTCATGGCCAAGGGCAAAGATGTTAGAATAAGAGTGATTTTGGAGTGTATCAGTTGTGTTCGAAAGGGTACCAATAAGGAATCGACGGGGATTTCTAGATATAGTACTCAAAAGAATCGCCACAATACACCCCGACAATTAGAATTAAGAAAATTTTGTCGTTATTGCCGCAAGCATACGACTCATAATGAAATAAAGAAATAGGAGCATCGTGGTTTTTATTTTTCTAAAGAATAAAAAGAATAAGAATTTATTAATTTATTATTTAATATTTTATTAATTTATTATTTAATATATAGAACAGAGAAAGAATACAAAATAAAAATTCACTTTAGGTAGATATTATTTCAATTCACTTTAGGTAGATATTATTTCATATGTATAGAGGTTTATATATATCATAGTATATGAATCAAATAATATATGGACCAAAGAAAGACTACTTCTTCTGGATCCAAAATTAATAAAATAAATAAATCCATTTTTTTTTTTTCAAATTTTAAAATAAGGAATAAATAATGTATATATCTAAACAACCTTTTCGTAAATCTAAGCAACCCTTTCGTAAATCCAAACAAACTTTTCATAAATCCAAGCAACCTTTTCGTAAATTTAAACAACCTTTTCGTAAATCTAAACAAACTTTTCGCAGGCGTTCCCGAATCGGTCCGGGGGACCGAATTGATTATAGAAACATGAGCTTAATTAATCGATTTATTAGTGAACAAGGAAAAATATTATCGAGACGAATAAATCGATTAACCTTGAAACAACAACGATTAATTACTCTTGCTATAAAACAGGCTCGTATTTTATCTTTCTTACCATTTCGTAATTATGAAAATGAGACGCAATTTCAAGCCCAGTCAATTTCAATAATTACTGGTCCTAGACACAGAAAAAATAGACATATTCCTCAATTAACACAAAAGTTCAATTCCAATCGAAATTTAAGAAACTCCAACCAGAATTTAAGAAACAACAATCGGAGCTTAAGTTCCGATTGTTGATGTTTTATTCGAAAGGGTTAGACTCATATATAAATAAAGTAATCCAGTTTAGATTCTCTTGTTTGTTATAAGAAAAGAAAAAAAATGGGAAAAAATAAATAGTTTTTTATTTATTGCAACATGCTCGTTGATTCCTACCACTTAATCTTAATTTATTGTATCTTCCCGGAGTTCCCTCTCCGGGAATTCGGTTTTAATTATTCCTGTATATTACTTTTTGTCCCTTTAATTGATGGTCTTTATTTTATTGGAAATCGTGTAAAGATTATTTGGATTTAATACAGCTACTTGTGCAAGCATTTTACGATTAAGAATCAATTCCTTTTTGTACAGATTGTGTATTAATTTACTATAACTATCGAATATTTTATATATCCGTGTTGCTGCGTTTATCCGAGTGATCCACAAACGACGAAAATCCCTCTTTTGCCTGCCTCTATCTCGATGAGAAGAAACAAAAGCTCTTCTTACTTGTTGAGTAATCATTCGATTAAGTCTTAAATGAGCCCCTCTAAAGTTTGAGGCAAATGAACGCATTTTTGTTCGTCGTCTCCGAGCTATATATCCTCGTGGAACTCTGGTCATTGAATCAAATTAACCTTAATGAATAACTAATGATTTCTCTTCTTTTAACGGTTCTTTTTCCCATTAATAACAAAACGGATTATTCCGATATATAAAATATATATTCCAATGGCTTTTGCTACTATAACCTTCCCAACCACGATTTTTTATTCTATCCCCTTCAGTTATTTCGCATAGAAATAACAAATTCTAACGATACTAAAAAAACAGTGGGTTCCATCGTTTCTATGGTTCTCTTTTAAACGGTGAGGCCCTCTCTATACACCGGAGCCCTTTCTTTCATCAAAAGGTATTGTGAACTTGTATAGTTCACAGTCTTTGGCTCTACCTATCCATTCTAGAGTAAATCGCTCTTTTCACAATAAATAAGAGTTATTCATACAGTGACGGTATTTATATTTAATTATGAAAGTTGGCTAAGTAACTGACCCTTTAGTCCGTTCTTTTAAGATAAAAGAGCATAAGCCTTTTCTTTTTATTACTATTTCCTCCGCTTAATCGATAACCATTTGCTACCAATGGGGGAATTGCTTCTTCCAATCTAGATGATTGGATTTGCACCAAAGGAAACCATAAATTCCATATACCATAGAAATCTAGGAGAGAGAAGCTCTATCCTATTCATTGGTACCGATCATGGATATTTCAAAAATTGTCTTATTTGTTTGAACTCATGATCTGAACGAGTCGCACATACACCCTAGCACATGTTCCTCGACGCTGAGGACATCCCTTAAGCGCGGGCGTTTTTCTAGCATTTCGTATTGGCTGTCTTGCATTTCTAATAAGTTGTTTAACCGTTGGCATGTTGTATGTATATAGAAAAAATGGATTGGTTTAGATCGATCTTAACCTGATGATTCATCATCATGAAGTATTTCTATTTTCTAAAAAATCGCATAAAACCCGATAAATTTACAAGAAATTCAGCCACTACCAATCCTTAAACATTTCTGGAAACCATACTGGATCAGTATCGGAATGCTCGTCAATCATTTCATCCCCTACAATATCAACAAGTCCATAAGCTTTGGCTTCGTCTGCTGACATAAAAACATCCCTTTCCATGTCTTCGGATACAACCCAAAAAGGTTTGCCTGTTCTTAGTGCATAAACCCTTGTGATCATTTCGCGAACTTTGTGTAATTCTTCTACTTCTAGTAAAAATTCTGGTGTCCTTGCCCGATAATAAGCACTAGCCGGTTGGTGAAGCATAATTCTAGCGTGAGGGAATGCTATACGTTTAGTGGGTTCTCCTCCAAGCAGAATGAAGGAGGCCATGGACGCGGCTATTCCGAGGCATATTGTATATATATCTGGTGTCACCGTTTGCATTGTATCAAAAATTGCCATTCCTGAGATTAACCACCCGCCGGGGGAGTTTATAAACAAAAAAATATCACTAATTCCATCTTCTATACTGAGATATACCATGAGACCTGTAATATGATTCGTGATCTCGCAACGAATCTCTTGACCTAAAAAAAGTGTCCTTTCTCGATACATAACATTGTATAAGTCAACCCAAGTCGCTTCTTCATCTCCGGGAATCCGGTAAGGTACTTTTGGAACACCAATGGGCATATTAGATTAATATTATTAGATTTAAGTAAGAAAACTACACTTTAATATGGAAACTTAAGAATGGAAGAGAAAGAAAGAATCTGCAGTTTATTATTTTCATTTTTTTCTTATTCTATAAGAATACTATAGATTCTATTAATACATGGATTTAAACGATACATAGATTGAAAAATTATACATATAAGGAAGGGAAGACAGATTGAATAAAGAAAAAGGAATCTGTGATTCGAATGATAAACAAAGAGGGATTAGGGATCTATTCTTCGTTTTTCGAAATAGCCCAAGCTACCCGTTGCATATTGGCACTTATCGAGTATAGAATAGATCTGCTTCTCTTTCTTCTTACAAACAGAATTGGCTTCTTATTTTTAATGAAATGAAATAAATATGCACGCTTTCTGATACAGAATCCCCTAGAAGGGTTAGGTACATAGGATACGGATAGTCTTTTCCAATGCGATAAAATAAAACGACATCGTGTCTATTTTTCTTTGCTAAAGGGGTATTTCCATGGGTTTGCCTTGGTATCGTGTTCATACTGTCGTATTGAATGATCCGGGTCGATTGCTTGCGGTGCATATAATGCATACAGCTCTAGTTTCTGGTTGGGCTGGCTCGATGGCTTTATACGAATTAGCAGTTTTTGATCCCTCTGATCCTGTTCTGGATCCAATGTGGAGACAAGGTATGTTTGTTATCCCCTTCATGACTCGTTTAGGAATAACCAATTCGTGGGGTGGTTGGAGTATTTCAGGAGGAACTATAACGAATCCGGGTATTTGGAGTTATGAAGGTGTGGCAGGTGCGCATATTGTGTTTTCCGGTTTGTGTTTCTTGGCAGCTATCTGGCATTGGGTATATTGGGACCTAGAAATATTCTGTGATGAGCGGACGGGAAAACCTTCTTTGGATTTGCCCAAGATCTTTGGAATTCATTTATTTCTTGCAGGGGTGGCTTGTTTTGGCTTTGGTGCATTTCATGTAACCGGTTTGTATGGTCCTGGGATATGGGTGTCCGATCCTTATGGACTAACAGGAAAAGTACAAGCTGTAAATCCTGCGTGGGGTGCAGAAGGTTTTGATCCTTTCGTTCCGGGAGGAATAGCTTCGCATCATATTGCTGCGGGTACACTGGGCATATTAGCGGGCCTATTCCATCTTAGTGTCCGTCCGCCTCAACGTCTATACAAAGGATTACGTATGGGCAATATTGAGACTGTACTTTCCAGTAGTATCGCTGCTGTTTTTTTTGCAGCTTTCGTAGTTGCCGGAACTATGTGGTATGGATCGGCAACTACCCCAATCGAATTATTTGGACCTACTCGTTATCAGTGGGATCAAGGATACTTTCAGCAAGAAATATATCGAAGAGTTAGTGATGGGTTAGCTGAAAATCTTAGTTTATCAGAAGCTTGGTCTAAAATTCCCGAAAAATTAGCTTTTTATGATTATATTGGTAATAATCCGGCAAAGGGGGGATTATTCAGAGCAGGCTCAATGGACAATGGGGATGGAATAGCTGTTGGATGGTTAGGACATCCCGTCTTTAGAGATAAAGAAGGGCGCGAACTTTTTGTACGTCGTATGCCTACTTTTTTTGAAACATTTCCAGTAGTTTTGGTAGATGAAGAGGGAATTGTGAGAGCGGACGTTCCTTTTAGACGAGCAGAATCCAAATATAGCGTTGAACAAGTAGGCGTAACGGTGGAGTTCTATGGTGGCGAACTTAATGGAGTAAGTTATTCTGATCCTGCTACTGTAAAAAAATATGCGAGGCGCGCCCAATTAGGAGAAATTTTTGAATTAGATCGAGCTACTTTGAAATCAGATGGTGTTTTTCGAAGCAGTCCAAGGGGTTGGTTCACTTTTGGTCACGCTACCTTTGCTTTGCTCTTCTTTTTCGGGCACATTTGGCATGGCGCTCGAACCTTGTTCCGAGATGTTTTTGCTGGTATTGATCCAGACTTGGATGCTCAAGTGGAATTTGGAACATTCCAAAAAGTGGGGGATCCAACTACAAGAAGACAGACAATCTGATACCACATTGCCATGGTATGGTATCTTTAGCCTCCCTTTTTTGATTTGATATGGAAAACATCTCCTGTCCTTTCTTTGATTCTTTTTTTTTATATGGGAAATGATCCCAAATGACAAGTAAATAGGTGTGGAAGTTATAATTGTAAATAAACCACGATCGAATCTATGGAAGCATTGGTTTATACGTTCCTTTTAGTTTCGACTTTAGGGATAATTTTTTTCGCTATCTTCTTCCGAGAACCACCTAAGGTTCCGACTAAAAAATGAAATAATTTAATTGAAGTAAGAAGTCTCCCAGCTGGGAGACTTCTTACTTCAACTAGTCCCCATGTTCTTCGAATGGATCTCTTAATTGTTGAGAGGGTTGCCCAAATGCGGTATATAAGGCATACCCGGTAAAGCTTACAAGTAAACCAGATATGAAGATGGCGACTAAAGTTGCTGTTTCCATTTTTATAGAATTTCAAGATTACAATGGATCTATGATAAAGATCGTGTATTTACAACTACAACGGAATAGTATACAAAGTCAACACCAATGATTAAATAGAATTTATGGCTACACAAACCGTCGAAGATAGTTCTAGACCTAGACCAAAACGAACTGGCGCAGGTAGTTTATTGAAACCCTTGAATTCGGAATACGGGAAAGTCGCTCCAGGTTGGGGGACTACTCCTTTTATGGGGGTTGCAATGGCTTTATTCGCGATATTCTTATCTATCATTTTAGAAATTTATAATTCTTCTGTTTTACTGGACGGAATTTTAGTCACTTAGGTTTCTACTAACTAAAACTACGAAGTCATAGTTTTTCCATCCAAAAAAGGCCTTTCTGCTTTAAATTCCACATTTCTAAACATTCTGGTAGTTCGACCGTGGATTTTTTTGTTTTGGTATCTCTGGAATATGAGTGTGTGACTTGTTAGAATTGATCCTATTGATAATACATAGAAAGGGCCTGTTCTCTCTATCAAAATGATTCTAATTCGTCGGATATTATTTATTCTAGTATCTGGAACACGAAATACATAGAGTGGATCAAGAAAAAAAATGGAACTATGATTCATACTCACTATTTAGACCTCGCAACCAGACTGAAAAAAAATTCAAGTAGTTCTTAATAAAAAAAGAACTTTTCTTCTTTCCAATTTTGTTTGCCCAAAAAACAACTTTTTTCTCTCGATTTTGTCGAGTCATTCATTACACCAATTCAATAAATGATCATCAAGCGGTTCTTATTCGAAGAACCCTTGCCTTTTCTTTTGTTTAGCTTGAGACTCAATCATCGTGGCTCTAGTATGAATCTAAGGTTTTAATTGAACTGATTCATAGGATCGCAACAAGATAATTTCTATTAGAAAACCACTATAAATATTTATTATTTTAAATATTTATTATTTTACTAGTAAAATAAATAAAAAATAAATAAATAAAAAATAGGGAAGAGAAAAGTCAAGAGGCCTCTTATGATCAACATAAGGGAAAGAAAGACAGATGAGCCCACTTGAGATTTTTTGGCATTATCATCACAAAGAAGAAATTCTGGATTTTTCTTATTTAATATCTTCAAGGCAAATTGACACAATCCTGTGGCTGATGAAGTTTTGAGCCTTTTTTTTCTAATATCCGTTAAAAATTTGTGTGTTTCTGCTTGAGCCGTATGAGATGAAATTTTCATATACGGTTCTCAGAGGGGGGTCAGGCTAGTTACCTATCTCAATAAAGTATATGATTGGTTTGAGGAACGTCTTGAGATTCAGGCAATTGCGGATGATATAACGAGTAAATATGTTCCTCCTCACGTCAACATATTTTATTGTTTAGGAGGAATTACACTTACTTGTTTTTTAGTACAAGTTGCTACCGGTTTTGCTATGACTTTTTACTACCGACCAACCGTTACAGAGGCTTTTTCCTCCGTTCAATATATAATGACGGAGGCCAACTTTGGTTGGTTAATCCGATCAGTTCATCGATGGTCAGCAAGTATGATGGTTCTAATGATGATCCTGCACGTATTTCGTGTGTATCTCACGGGTGGATTTAAAAAACCCCGTGAATTAACTTGGGTCACAGGCGTGGTTTTGGCTGTATTGACTGCATCATTTGGTGTAACCGGTTATTCTTTACCTTGGGATCAAATCGGTTATTGGGCAGTCAAAATTGTGACAGGTGTACCTGAAGCGATTCCGGTAATAGGATCCCCTTTAGTGGAGTTATTACGTGGAAGTGCTAGTGTGGGGCAATCCACTTTGACTCGTTTTTATAGTTTACATACCTTTGTACTGCCTCTTCTTACTGCTGTATTTATGTTAATGCACTTTCCAATGATACGTAAGCAAGGTATTTCTGGTCCTTTATAGGGAAGGCTTATCATAGAAAATTAGAATTCTCCGATATCATATCGGGTAGGTTGTGGTATTTCATTGCTACAAACATGGGTTATTATAAAATAAGACATGTCATTTGGATACTTCTCTTCAACTTTGCAGTATACAAATATCTTAAGTATTTTGATAGAAATAGTTGAAGTGAATTTTACGAAAAAAAAAAATAAGGCGGATTATGGGAGTGTGTGACTTGAATTATTGATTTAGCCATGCAGATAGAGAATTATATCTGCCGCATTAGAATTCACGACCAAAGGTGTCTCCGCATCCAATCAATACGTAAGTCCCCTATCTAGGAAGGATAGGCTGGTTCATTCGAGGAGAATATTTTCTATGATCATACCCCAACCATGTCATCCATGAACAGGCTCCGTAAGATCCCGTAGAGTATAAATGGAATAAGTCATGTGATATGATCCAATTCTATATTTATTACACTTACTTTTTATTATAGTATGGAAATGCATTCATTTTCTTTGCATTGATTTCGATCCGCAATATTATCGGAGTAAAAGAAGGGATCTAAGGAAGAAAGTAGGCTAAACTTTTTAATTTTTTATTAGTAACAAGTAAATACTTTGTTTGGACGTAAGAAACTTGTGGTATTGAGGGGATAAACACCAACTAATCAAGAGACGATCCACAAAGCAATTGATCATGATCAAATTTGTAAGCCCACTTGGATATTGAGCATTTACGCATAAGAATAGGATTCTTTTCAATGAGTAGTTATAGGTGGAACTTCGGAAAAGATAATCTGATAAAGCTTTTCTTACTTTGATTCATTGAGTCATTATATAACCTATTCTATTGTGGATCCTCCACGGTCTTATTTCTTTCATTCTTGCTAGAGCCGGATGATGAAAAATTCTCATGTCCGGTTCCTTTGGGGGATGGATCCTAAAGAATTCACCTATCCCAATAACAAAGAAACCTGACTTAAATGATCCTGTATTAAGAGCAAAATTAGCTAAAGGAATGGGACATAATTATTATGGGGAACCCGCATGGCCCAACGATCTTTTATACATTTTTCCAGTAGTAATTTTAGGTACTATTGCATGTAATGTAGGTTTAGCGGTTCTCGAGCCGTCAATGATTGGTGAACCGGCGGATCCGTTTGCAACTCCTTTGGAAATATTACCCGAGTGGTACTTCTTTCCCGTATTTCAAATACTTCGTACAGTACCCAATAAGTTATTGGGCGTTCTCTTAATGGTTTCTGTTCCAACAGGCTTATTAACAGTACCCTTTCTCGAGAATGTCAATAAATTCCAAAATCCATTTCGTCGCCCAGTAGCTACGACCGTTTTTTTAATCGGTACTGTAGTAGCTCTTTGGTTAGGTATTGGAGCAACATTACCTATTGATAAATCCTTAACTTTAGGTCTTTTTTAGGGATTTTTTTTTAGGTTGATTCATTCAACCGTGAAGTCCCCTCAATGGGTATCTAGGAAATAGTTACTTCCAAGTCAATCTTCCCTAGATACCTAAAATCTATTTTATTATGATCCATTTCGCAAAAATATAGATTGTGCCAAAGATGCAAAATCGTTTTCTTTTTATTCGAATTTGAAAAAGAAAGAGAGGAAAAATTGTAATGGATTTAAAGCGAGAACTTGTTCTTAGGTAAATCAATTGGGAGATGCTTCTCTAGAGTGGCCCATATAAGTTTTCCATCTTCCATACGAAAGCTGTCAATTCTCATAAGATCCTCTTCAGTCTTACTCAAAAGGTCCAATAGTGTATGTATATTGGCCCTTTTGAGACAATTATATGTTCTAGAAGGCAATTCTAATTGATCAATAAAAATACAATTTAATGGAATTCCTTTTTTGTTTTTCTTTAGATTAGTGAATCCTTTTTGAAAGGTTAAAAGAGGTGGAGTAAACCTGGTTTTATTTTCTTCGAAACTAAGGCCTTCTTCCTCTGCGTGTAGAAAAGGAAGAAATAAATCAATCAAATTACGAGAAGCTTCATAAAGCGCTTCTTTAGGGGTTAAACTGCCATTCGTCCATATTTCGAGAAAAAGTATCTCGTGTTTTTCATTTCCATTCCCACAAGAAAAAATACTATAATTCACATTTCGAACAGGCATGGATACAGCATCTATAGGATAACCTCCATCTTGAGAGTTCTTTCTGAGTTCCGTATGATATCCACGATCTCTCTTGATCTGTAACTCAATACATAAATCAATGGGGTCTTTCAAGTTAGCTACAGGTTGTGTCGTATCAACGATTTCTACGGAAGGTGGTAAGATTATATCTTGAGCGGTTATGTATCTAGGACCTTTGACGCAAATTAATGCGTCTCTAACTCCATAGAGATTACTTCTCAATACAATTTCTTTCAAATTTAGTAAAATTTCTTGTATAGATTCTTCAATACCTACTATTGTAGAATATTCGTGTGGCACGTTCCAAAATTTTGCGCGTGTGATACATGTTCCTTCTATTTCTCCAAGTAAAGCTCTTCGCAAGGCAATACCGACAGTATCTGCTTGACCTTTTCTAAGTGGGGACAGAATGAAACGACCATAATAAAGACGCTTACTATCTACTCTTGATTCAACACACTTCCACTGTAGTGTTTGGGTGGATCCTGTTACCTCCTCTCGAACCATAATGGATTAGTTTTTATTTGATCATTGAATCGTTTATTTCTCTTGAAAACGGTTTAATTCTTTTACAGACGTCTTTTTTTAGGAGGTCGACATCCATTATGTGGCATAGGTGTTACATCGCGTATACAACTTAACCGTACACCGCTTTTAGCAATGGCTCGTAATGCGGCATCTCTTCCGCTACCAGCCCCTTTTACCATAACTTCTGCTCGTTGCAAACCCACTGTACGAATAGCATCTACTGCTGTTCTTTGACCGGCATAGGGTGATGCTTTTCTTGAGCTTTTGAATCCACAAGTACCTGCGGAGGACCAGAAAACCACCCGACCTTGTGGGTCTGTAACAGTTATAATGGTATTGTTGAAACTGGCTTGAACATGAATAACCCCTTTTGTTATTCTACGTGCGCTCTTCCGTAAACTAAAACGGGCATTCCTACGCAAACCAATACGCACTTTCTTACGTGAACCTACTTTTGGTATAGCTTTTGTCATATTTTATTATCTCATAAATATGAGTTAGAAATAACAAAAAGAAAAAAAGATACAAAGATATCCGTTTCAAGGTTAAATATATCCTTTACTTTCATTTTTTGATTTGGAATTTAGACATTTCTGTGGGTACTTTTCTTTACTTTTTACAAAGGAAAGCTCCTTTTTTGAAAGATTACCCCTGTCTTTGTTTATGCTTCGGATTGGAACAAATGACTCTAATTCGCCCACGCCTACGAATCAGTCGACATTTTGTACAAATTTTACGAACGGAAGCTCTTATTTTCATATTTAGGTATTCCTTTCTTAAACTACGACTCTACTCTTTGGGAAAAAATAAGCCTCTTCACTTATATTTTGAAATTTGGAATTTATTATCCTAGAAAAACCTAATCCTTTGAATCTTTGGTATCCTTCAAATCTTCAGTATCCTTCGAGTCTTCGGTACGCTTCGAATCCTTATGGGGAAGTCTATAAATTATACGCCCCTTGCTTGAATCATAACGACTTACTTCAATTTTGACCCTATCCCCCATCAATATTCGTATAGAACTGGACCGGATTTTTCCTGAAATATAGCCCAGGATTATGGTGTCATTCTCTAAAAGAACTCGGAACATTCCGTTGGGTAGGGCTTCCGTAACTAAACCTTCGAAAGTAACTTTTGCTTCTCTCGGGTTTTTTTTTTCTCTCCTAGTTTTTTTTTCTGTCATATTTTTTTCTCCTATTTTGAAAATGCAAATAGAAAAATAGGAAGTTCGAGATAGAATTCAGGTACTCTAGGCGGGACTATTACCATATATAACATAAGACTTCTCCCCCAATTCTCTTTAGTCGAGCTTCTCGATCTGTCATTATACCTTGAGAAGTAGAAAGAATAGCAATTCCCATTCCGCCCAAAACCTTAGGAATTCCTTGATAGTTAGCATAAATTCGTAAGCCAGGTCGGCTTATACGCTTTAAAAAGGTTCTAGTTCTATATATTCCCTTTCTAGTCCTTCTCTTTTGATGTCGCAAAGTTGAAACCAAGAAATATCTATTACTTTCTTGATGTTTCCGAACACTTTCAATAAAACCCTCTCGTAGAAGTATTTTAACAATGTTTTCGGTAATATTTGTAGATACTACTCGAACAGTTCCCTTTTTACTCATGTCTGCGTTTCTTATAGAGGTTAGTAAATCAGCAATAGTGTCCTTGCCCATAAGACTCTAATTCTAGGTTCCTCCTAATTTTTAGATAATCAACATGTTTTCCTTTTTCTTTTTTGTATTTTAAAGCATATACGTAAAACACAATCTACTAATTTTTTCTTTGATCTATATCTCAGCTACTAGTATTTATAATACTTCAGGAGCTAATGAAACTATTTTAGTAAAATTGAATTCTCTCAATTCCTCGGCAATTGCGCCAAAAACTCTAGTTCCTTTTGGATTTCCTTTTTGATCAATGATAACTGCTGCATTGTCATCATAGCGTATTATTATACCGTCTTTACATTTGAATTCTTTACATGTACGTACAATTACAGCTCGAATTACTTCGGATCTTTCTAAAGGCATTTGGGGCACTGCGTCTTTGATTACAGCAACAATAACATCACCAATACGAGCATATCGCTGATTACCAGCAGCTCCTATGACTCGAATACACATCAATTTTCGAGCTCCACTGTTATCCGCTACATTTAAAAGGGTCTGAGGTTGAATCATATTATTTGGATTTCAATTTGTTATTTCACTGCAAAGGAATGAAAGATATATTGTCTCTCCAGAAGGAAAACCCCGGGTTTTTTATCTTCAATACTCCTTGGGAGTCTATATCTCTAATCTAAGAAATTGGCTTCGTATGGGCATTTTACTGGCAGCTATGGAGATAGCTGCTCTAGCTATAGTTTCAGATACTCCGCTCATTTCATAAAGTATTCGACCTGGTTTAACAACGGCTACCCAATATTCGGGGGACCCCTTTCCCGAACCCATACGTGTTTCTGTGGGTCTTAGTGTAACCGGTTTGTCGGGAAATATACGTACCCATAGTTTTCCACCACGACGTGCATATCGTGTCATTGCTCTTCGTCCTGCTTCTATCTGTCTCGCTGTAATCCAAGCGGGTTCAAGTACTTGAAGAGCATATCTGCCAAAACAAATATGATTGCCTCGGCAGGATTTTCCCTTCATTCTTCCTCTATGTTGTTTACGAAATCTAGTTCTTTTGGGGTTATAGTCGATGGATGGTTTTTTTTTAGTTCCATCTCTACTGCAAAACTGGACATGAGAGTTTCTTCTCATCCAGCTCCTCGCGAATGAAATGAGAAAGCGTGCAAATTTCTCGAATTCCATAATATTCAAAAATATTACGGATAGATACACAATTTGTAGATAATGTAATCCATTTTTTTTTAGGAATATCCTTATTTTTACCCTTATTTAATCGTAGTAAAGTATTCTAATCCAATAAGGATTTCGCGTGCGAATATTTACTCTTTCTTGTCTTATTTGTTAATTTATAACCTTAGCAAATAAAGCAATTTTTTGGTTTGTTCCGCCATCCCACCCAATGAAGTATTAGGATTCTTTTCAATAAAATAAATCCTATGCAGTCATAGGTTTTGTCGTTCCTACAGCTTCTCCTTTAATGGTTAGGTTTAAATCCTGCAATGGAGCTTCCAAACTTTTTGAGTTAATTTTCTCAGTTTTATTAACCAGGGCTGCTCTTTATTATTGCTTTAAATTTTTATTTATTGTTTCGCAAAATTAGGATTTTGAATTCTCTCTTATTTTTATTATTTTATTATATTGATGCTTTATCACATTGCCTTTTATGATGTAATTCATAGACCATACACGTTGGAATCTTATATCTTTCTTATTCTTCTTCTTTCTATCTATCATCCCTCCTTTTATCCACATCCCTTTAGTTTTGTTTCACAACCTAGAATACGGTTTCTTTTTTAGAGAAAAAAATGCAGTTGCTACAACTATATGATAGATCTACTCATTTATGATAGATGTATTTATTCACATAGTGACTGTTTCTTTGTTAGGATCTCGATAATACGAAGCAATAGGTTGGTTATTAGTTAATTTTCTATAATTACTAAATTTTTTTTCTATTTTTAGTAGGGTTCGCTCCATTTTTTTGTTTTTTTTTTGAATTTCCATTTTTGACCCTAAAGAAAAAAATAACGAGTCACACACTAAGCATAGCAATTATATTAAAAGATTTCTCAATTTTCATTAAATCTTATAGAAAGAGGTATAATTTCTTCTTTTTTCTAGGATTTTTGGAAAAATAATGTTCTTGTCTGTCTTTTTTATTCTATCGCTGGCCAGAATGAGAAGACAAGGTTAGTTATTCTTCTTCTACGAATATCCAAATTTTTACACCTAATACTCCATAGATAGTTCGAATTGGATAGCAGCAATAATCAATTTTAGCGCGAATTGTTTGTAGGGGAAGTCTCCCCTTTTTGATGCATTCGGCCCGTGCAATTTCTTTTCCTCCTAGACGGCCTGCAATTTTGATTTTTACTCCCTTTATATCTGCTTTTTTAGTTAATTCAATGGCTTTTTTCATTGCCTTTCGAAATGAAACTCTATTTTTTAATTGGAAAGCTATATATTCTGCAAGAATGTTAGGTTGTCTGTAAGGTTCTTTAACTTTTTCAATAGCAATATTAAGTCTCTGGTTTACAGAATTCACTTCCTTTTGGATATCTTTCTCTAATTCTTCGATTGCTCCTTTTTTCTTTAATAAATTGGGAAATCCAATATGGATTATAATGTGAATTGTATCGATTTCTTTTTGAATTTCTATATGTGTAATTACTTCGGAACTTGAGTCTGATTCTATTTTTCTATTCGAGCTTTTTTTCCTATTCTTTTGTATATAGTTCTTGATACAATTCCGTATTTTTTTATCTTCTTGTAGACCTTCAGAATAATTTTTTGGTTGTGCGAACCAAAAGGAATGGTGATTTTGGGTTGTACCAAGTCTGAAACCGAGTGGATTTATTTTTTGTCCCATATTTTTCTATTCTATTTTTTTTTTTTTTTTTACTGGGAATCGAAATCTTAGGTTGATCCAAAAGTTATTTAGATTTCTTTACTATATTTAGTACAATTGTTATATGACACATGGTTTTTTTTATAGGATAACCGCGTCCTCGAGCCCGAGGTCTGAATTTTTTCATAATAGTACTCCTATTCACTTCGGCTTTTGTTATGAATAAATTAGCTTTGTCGAAATCCCGATAATGAGTAGCATTTGCTGCTGCCGAATAAACCAACTTTAAGATGGGATAAGATGCTCGATAAGGCATGAGGTTCAGTATCATAATGGTTTCCTCGTAGTAACGCCAGCGAATCTCATCAAGAACTCTTTGTGCTTTAAAAACGGACATATGTATGCGTTTTTGTGCTTTGAAAACCCGTTCGAACTTAAGTAGACGATCTGTTGGAACTTTTCTTGCGAGTTTCCGTAGCCCGTTCTTCTTCTTCTTTATCCTAGGGATATACTTTACCAATTTGAAACTTGTCATAAATAAGCTTATTCCCCGCCTACTTTTACTTTATTTGAATCCTATAAACTTTGTTTATTCTGAATCTTTCTATTCTGAATTCAGTTAACGACGAGATTTAGTATCCTTTCTTGCACTTTCATAACTCGTGAAATGCCGAGTAGGCACGAATTCCCCCAATTTGCGACCTACCATAGGATTTGTTATGTAAATAGGTATATGTTCCTTTCCATTATGAATCGCGATTGTATGGCCAACCATTGCGGGTAGAATGCTAGATGCCCGGGACCACGTTACTATTGTTTCTTTCTCCTCCTTCATATTGACCTTTTCGATTTTTTTCAATAAATGACGAGCTACAAAAGGATTCGTTTTTTTTCGTGTCACAGTTGATTACTCCTTTTTTCATTTTAAAGAGTGGCATCCTATGTCCACTATCTCGATCGAGGTATGGAGGTCAGAATAAATAGAATAATGATGAGTGGAAAAAAGAGAAAATCCTTTAGCTGGATAAGGGGCGGATGTAGCCAAGTGGATCAAGGCAGTGGATTGTGAATCCACCATGCGCGGGTTCAATTCCCGTCGTTCGCCCATCGCCTTATTGCAATGCAATTTTCCATATTCCTAGTTATGTATTTACTTACGGCGACGAAGAATAAAACTATCACTATATTTTTTACTTTTCCTAGTTCTTCTTCCAAGCGCAGGATAACCCCAAGGGGTTGTGGGTTTTTTTCTACCAATGGGGGCTTTCCCTTCACCGCCCCCATGGGGGTGGTCCACAGGGTTCATAACTACCCCTCTTACTACGGGGCGTTTACCTAGCCAACACTTAGATCCGGCTCTACCCAAACTTTTTTGGTTCACCCCAACATTACCCACTTGTCCGACTGTTGCTAAGCAGTTTTGGGATACCAAACGGACCTCCCCAGATGGTAATCTTAAAGTGGCCAATTTACCCTCTTTTGCAATCAGTTTCGCTACAGCACCTGCTGCTCTAGCTAATTGCCCACCCCTTCCACGTGTGATTTCTATGTTATGTATGGCCGTGCCTAAGGGCATATCGGTTGAAGTAGATTCTTATTTTTTCTCAAAAAACCCCTTCCCAAACTGTACAAGCTTCTTCCAAAGCATACGGCTTTCTAGATGTATATGACGATCTCTAGACAGATGGATCTTATATGAATGGTATGATGAAGTACCACATGAGTGGATATATAGAAAAGGAATCCAAATCTGCCGAATCGCTCATGTTATGATCTTCTACATCCTAGGTCTCCGCGTTCCGTCATCTGGCTTATGTTCTTCATGTAGCATTCAGATCGAATGACTCTATGAAATTACGTCGATACTTCCACATATTATGGGTAACGTAGGAGACATCCCTATTTTAACCCGGGGGTCTTAATTACCACTGCTTAGCTTTCAATTCGCCTCTGACCATCAAATTAAATGTGAATAACCCGTCCTCCTCTCTTTGAAACAAGGGGCGCTTCCGGTTCTGTGCGTGCTTCAAACAATTTTGTCTTCTCCATATTACCATATCTTTAGAGTCAATAATTTTCTATGAGGAACTACTGAACTCAATCACTTGCTGCCGTTACTCAACAGTTTTCTGTTGAGGTCTATCCCGTAGAGGTAGTCAAATTGGATCAGTGATCGATTTCTAGGTTTCGTCGTAAACCTAATTGGTTACTTCCAATTACGTAAATCAATAGTTCAAACCGCACTCAAAGGTAGGGCATTTCCCATTGATATAGGAACTTTTGTACCAGAAACAATAGTATCTCCAATTATAGCCCCTCTGGGATGTAAAATATATCTCTTCTCACCATCCCCATAGTGTATGAGACAAATGTATGCATTTCGATTAGGGTCGTATTCTATGGTTACGATTCTACCAGATATGTCTTTTTGATTCCGTCGAAAATCAATTTTACGGTATAGGCGCTTATGACCTCCCCCTCTATGCCTTGCGGTAATGATTCCTCTGGCATTACGACCTTTACCACAACGGTGCCGTCCATGGATCAATTTATTTCGTGGATTGGATTTCACTTGCCTGTCTACGGTTCCCTTGCGTGTGCTCGGGATAGGTGTTTTGTATAAATGTTTCGCCGTATTATTAAGTATTCTCCTTTAGTTCTTTTCTCTATCTAGAAGTGGAATAGAATAACCAGGTTGAAGGGTAATGATCATACGTCTGTAATGCATTGTATGTCCCAGAATAGGTCCCATTCTTCTACCCTTTCGGGGTAGTCGATGGCTATTCACAGCTACTACCTTAACACCAAAAAATAGCTCGACCCAATGCTTTATTTCTGTCTTAGTGAATCCCGAGTCAACATTAAAAGTATATTGATTCTTTCCCAATAAACGAAGACTTTTTTCTGTAAATACTGCGTATTTAATTCCATCCATAAATCGACTTTCCCTCCTATGCTCTGAGTTCCAGTATCGATAAGAATTCGAGTTCTTATTGTTCTTATGTTATGGTATGAATATACCATACCAATTCGTTATGTATGGATGATGGATGAGATTCCATGGATAGAGAGCCTGTTCCAATAGACTTATGGAACGTTCCCGTTCGCGTGCATCCAGCAGGAATTGAACCCGCAAATTTACCAATTATGAGTTGGGCGCTTTAACCATTCAGCCATGGATGCTTAACAGGGATCATCGTACATCGTAAATAACCAATTTTCATATAGAAAGACATATCATAGAAAAATGAAATCAAAATATTCGGAGATGGCAAATATTCGGAGATGACTATGAAAACACCTCTCTGGATCCTCGAATTGAAAGAGAGATTGAGAGGGATCAAGAATCCTAATTCTCGCTATTTGGAATGGATCCAATTCTATTGAGTCTGACTCATAGTGATCATTTCTCTTTAGCAAAGAAGGACCTTGGTTATCAAAGGATTGAAC